CGGGCTTACATAATATAAATTGTACACGTATACTAATTTAGTAAACTGCTGCTACTGAGATCTTAACTGTTTATTCTTAGTTATTTCATAATAAATATGATATATATAATGTAGAAAAATTCAACTGTAGAAACAAAACTGTAGACACGAATAAGAATGGAAAATCGAATTTTCAAAAACATTTCATTTTGATATATTAATTTAGATCTATTTCTCAAATATACGTTTATCAATAATAAATATCTTAATTTGTTTAATTAGAGACTAAGATTTTTTTACTATTCCATATTTCCTTTACTATTTTTTAATATTTTTTTTTTTTTCTATTTTACTAGAAATTCTAAATAAACTATTTTAGTACATAATTTTTTATTTCTATATATTTATTTAGATTGAGAATTTGAAATAGAATTTTGTACCTAAAGTTAGGAATATAATCTATATAATCTAGTATATAAGTTACTATCTTATTGTATATTTATAATATATTAGAATATAATAATATATTAATACAATTAATTAATTATTATATATAATATATTTTCAAATATTTGAAAGCAAAAACAGAGAATTTATATAATTTTAAATAATTTCATTAATATTCAGTTTTCATTAATATTCAGTAATAAATAATTCGAAATTAAAGGATAAGAAGAGAAAAGTGCAATCCAGGTCATAATGAAACATTCCGAGGGTTTCATTCGGAAAGGCGAAACCTAAGACGAAAAAAAAAAAGAATCGACCGTTAAAGTATTCACAAGTGCACACTAAAAATGATAGAAAATGAAAGAAATAGGGACATGTATATATATATTATATATATAATATATATGTTGTGTGGTATCTATATTGAAATTGAATTTCTATAATATATATGTTGTGTGGTATCTATATTGAAATTGAATTTCTGGTTGGACCAAGTATGGTCTCCAATAGAGATGAAAAAAGATAGATACGAAATCAAATCGGAGAAAACGCTTTTCAATACAGGAATCGATATCTAATGAATTCAATGGTTCCAACATAATATAAACGAAAATTAACAAATAAAGGGTAAACGGCATCATAATGGGATTAGGATCACATCACAAAAAAAGGGGGATATGGCGAAATTGGTAGACGCTACGGACTTAATTGGATTGAGCCTTGGTATGGAAACCTACCAAGTGATAACTTTCAAATTCAGAGAAACCCTGGAATTAAAAATGGGCAATCCTGAGCCAAATCCCGTTTTATGAAAACAAACAAGGATTTCACAAAGCGAGAATAAATAAAGGATAGGTGCAGAGACTCAATGGAAGCTGTTCTAAGAGATGGAGTTGGCTGCACTTTGTTCGTAAAGGAATCCTTCCATCAAAACTTCCGAAAGGATGAAAGATAAACCTATAGACATATGTCTACTTACTTAAATAGTATCGCCAAATTATTCAAAATAATTAATGACGACTCCAACCGGTTCTATAATTTTTTTATATCTATTTATATGAAAAATAAAAGAATTTTTTTGAATCGATTCAAAATCAAAATTGAAAAAAGAATTAAATATTCATTGATCAAATCATTCACTCCATCATAGTCTGATAAATATTTTTATTTTTCAGAATTGATTAATCGGAATCGGATAAGAATAAAGATAGAGTCCCATTCTACATGTCAATATCGACAACAATGAAATTTATAGTAAGAGGAAAATCCGTCGACTTTAGAAATCGTGAGGGTTCAAGTCCCTCTATCCCCAAAAACCAGGTTGCCGCCCCAATTATTTATCTTCTGATTTTGTTCGTGACTCAAAATTGGTTACGGTTCTCAATCATTCTCACTTTATTATTTCACAAACCGATCGGTGCGGAAATTTTTTTCTTATCACATCATAAGCCTTGTGTGTGATATTGATATATATGATACATGTCCAAATGCAAATGAGCATCTTTGAATAATGTATTACAATTACTAATCCATGTCATTATTTGTATTACATGTCATTATTTGTATTATTTGTACTGTATTGAAACTTACAACGTTTTCTTTTTAAAGATACAAGAAATTCTACCAGGGCCGGGATAATACTTTGTAATATCTTTTCGTTTTTTTTTTAATTGACATAGACCCAAGTCCTATATTAAAATAAAATGAGGATGATGCGTCGTGAATGGTCGGGATAGCTCAGCTGGTAGAGCAGAGGACTGAAAATCCTCGTGTCACCAGTTCAAATCTGGTTCCTGGCACATGAGTAATTTGTATGAGTATATATTCTACAAATTAATTGATATGGGTCGACATACATATTCAGTATTCTAGTTCTAGCCCATGATACATACTTATCTTATCCATCTAAGTGTCGGAGCTATATCCCTTAGCTTAGTAATTCTATTTTATGTATAGTAATTCTATTTTATGTATTATGTATTATGTATTTTATGTATTATGTATATAAAACAGGCAAAAGAAACGATGGGTATTGTATATTCAAAGTATACAAAAGAAACGAATTCCATTTCGT